AGCAATCCATAAAAAAACACCGATACTGAGATCGGCTAGAACAAGGTGATAACCAAAAGGAATTACTAAATAACTTAATAAAATTGATATGACTGCTATAGACGGTCCAATACTGAATAAACGAGTATCTCCTCTAGATGGAAGAAGATTCTCTTTGAAAAGTAATTTGGTACCATCTGCTAGAGCTTGAAGAATTCCCAAAGGTCCTGCGTATTCAGGGCCAATACGTTGTTGTATACCCGCAGAGATTTCTCTTTCTAACCAAACAATTACTAGTACACCTATTATGATTCCTAATATAGGAGTAAAAACAGGGATAAGCATCCATATGATCCCATAGACCTCTTTTAAGGATTCCAATCTAGAAAAAGAATTGATAGCTTGTACTTCTGTTGGATCAATTATCATTTTAACGATCAACTTCTCCCATAATGATATCTATACTACCTAGTATCGTCATAATATCAGCCAATTTCATTCTTTTAACTAACTGAGGAAGAATTTGCAAATTAATAAACCCCGGTGGGCGAATTTTATATCGCCAAGGAAAAACACCCTTATCTCCTATCAGAAAAATTCCCAATTCTCCCTTTGGTGCTTCGACTCTCGCATAAAGTTCTTGCTTCGACAATTCAAAAGTCGGAGAGGGTTTTTTACTAATGAATCGATAGTCAAACTCATTCCATACATTATCTTTTACTCTATCAAAGCGACGGATTTCTAAATTTTCATAGGGCCCTCCCGGAATTCCTTCTAGAGCCTGTTGAATAATTTTTATGGATTCTGTCATTTCACTGATTCGTACTAAATAACGAGCTAATGAATCTCCCTCTTTTTGCCATTGGACTTCCCAATCAAATTCGTCGTAACACTCATAATGATCAACTTTACGAAGATCCCATTGTATTCCGGAAGCTCGTAACATTGGTCCCGACAAACCCCAATTTATTGCTTCCTCTCCACCAATAATGCCTACTCCTTCAACTCGTTCTAAAAAAATGGGATTCCGTGTAATAAGCTTTTGATATTCAGCAATTCCTGTTAAAAAATAATCGCAAAAATCCAAACATTTATCTATCCAGCCATGAGGTAAATCAGCAGTGACTCCTCCAATACGAAAAAAATTGTGCATCATTCGCATACCGGTGGCAGCTTCGAATAGGTCATATATCAATTCTCTTTCTCGAAAAATATAGAAGAAAGGAGTCTGTGCCCCAATATCTGCCATAAAAGGGCCGAGCCATAACAAATGTGAAGCTATCCGACTTAACTCCAACATAATGACTCTGATATAACTGGCCCTTTTAGGCACTTGAATATTGCCTAATTGCTCTGGCGCATTTACAGTTATTGCTTCTGTGAACATAGTAGCTAAATAATCCCAACGCGTTACATAAGGCAAATATTGTATAATTGTTCGATTTTCCGCAATTTTTTCCATACCTCTGTGTAAATAACCCAATATTGGTTCACAGTCAATAACATCTTCACCATCTAGAGTAACAATGAGTCGAAGAACACCATGCATTGATGGGTGGTGAGGTCCCATATTGACTATCATGAAGTCTTTTCTTGTAGATGGTACAGTCATAGGTTTTTCCTGATTCATTCTTCCATGAATTGCTGAAAGCGAAAAGAAGTTCATCAAACTTTAAGCGAATAATTCAAACTAACTCTTCAAATTAACGAGTTTTTCTCTCTCGAATATCCAACTGTCCTATTAATTCTTTATAACGCGCTCTATTTTTTTTTGATAAATAAGCCAGCAACCGTTGACGTTTTCCCAGAATTTTCCGCAGACCTCTCTGAGATAAATAGTCTTTTTTGTGCAATTCCAAATGTGAAGTAAGTCTCCGTATCTTATTGGTGAAACTAACTACTTGAAATTCAACAGATCCTCTGTTTTCTTTGTTTTCTTCTTGTTCTTGCAAAATAATTGAAATAAATGAATTTTTTACCATAAAAGAATTTCACACTCCCCTTTTTACAGATATTTATTTTATTGATCAGTAATAATAATGTCAGAAATTTTAATGTAGTATACACAATAATCATAATTTATTTATAGACTCCGGATTTTATCAATTAAGATTAATCAATCCGATTTTGGAGTTAATTTGGATAGTGATAGAAAAAGACGCTACCAAATAGTTTACTACGAAGATTCTGTTGATTAATTTATAGCTTTAATGGATACGCCATTTCCTACGTCATTTGCTTAGTATTGCAGTATACTAGACTGGGGTGTAAGACAGCGCATATGTCCATCTGGTTGCTTGCATATAACATCAATATATACAGATGCCGGACAGAAGAAAAAATGAAAAATATGATTGATAGAACAAGATAATATATAGGAAACTCAAAATTTTAAATCATGGATACATATATATCCTTAACATACTCAAGCGGCTCCCATTATTGGTATCAAACCAATAGCGATTCATACAAGCTAAATCTTCTAATCGATAATTAGGCCAAAAAAAGAACTTTAATTTCATTAATTCATTTTTTTTTCTGTCAAAATGTTTACTTTCATCCAAAAATTGACTCCAGTTTTTTATCTTGTTTTCCTTGCAAAATACTGTATTTCTATGCACACCATTCCTAGTCGTTAAATTCAAATTGAAAGAAATTAGAATTCTCAATTCTCTACGACGTCTAGACGATAAAATTTTTTCAGGAACAAGCAAATCATAAATCTTTTTGTCTCTATTTAGAGTTTTTCTTTTATGTCTTGGAATGGATTCATCAAAATTATTCTTAGTAACATTTTTTGGTTTTCGGTATCTTTGATTACTTTGATGCTTATTTTTATGAACCAATGAAATACCTATGATTTGATACATAAAAAACTGTCCGTCATTTTTTACAGATAGACGGGTACGTTCCATAATTAATATTCTATTTTTGATTAATTCTGTAAGATCCAAACGCTCAATCATTATATCCAGATTCATTTCTTTCCTTTTAATATTGGATAGAACAATTTTTCTTACTTTTATCAGGTTAAGCAGGAGACCGTATGCCGGGATATTATCTATCATTTTTTGATTCAATTTATTCACACGTCCATTCCATTGTAATTGCAAGGGAAAATCTCCTTTAAGGACGATTCTTAGTTTTCGGATCGGTTGTAAAAAAGATTCTTCAATATTGTTTTGATTCTTTAATTTAAAATATTGTTTTGAATTTGATGGGCTAAAATTTAAAAAATCCTCATCGTTTTCTTGCTTTCCAACTTGCTTTCCAAAAAAATACTCATCCTCTTCTTCCTTTACATCCTCATCCTCTTCTTCCTTTACATTGATATTTTTATTTTCACTAAAATTTGGATTTATATTCAAATTAAAAAGAAGTAATTTGCTTGGGATAAACCAAGGTTTCTTTTTATATTTATCATAAAGTATCACAAACTCTGGAAAGAAAACAACTTTCGGAGTCGATGTGAATCGATTTAACATTAAGATTTTTTCATTCATTCCCATCCAATCAAAAAACATTACCATCCAATCAAAAAAGACCCTTTTGTATTTGTAAAAGACCCTTTTGTATTTGTAATTGATTTCGGAATTTGAATGAATCGGAAGATAAAAAAGACCATCATTATGAATTTTATCAATTTTTTGGTCCTTATTAGGTTTAGGTTTAGCCTTAATATTTTTTTTTATTTTACAAACCAAATATTTTCTATCTGGATTTTTTTCCATATATATAATATAACTATAACTTTTTCCTAGATAATTATTGATAGGAATATTCTTGAGTATGTTAAAAAATTTTTCTTTATTTCTGGTGGAATTTTCTTGGTTCTTATTTGTTTCTAATGATGATCTATAAATATAGGAGTTCTTCTTAGTTTCAGAATGAATATATTTATATGATAAAAGATCATATCTATAGTTTTTTTTTAAATTCTCCTCTTTATTTGAAAATAAATATACTTTCGAATTTTGTTTTTTTTTGTAATCAACTAATTGGTCTTTTTCATAGGAATACCATTTGTTTAAATCTTTATTTTCAGACGTATGGGATTGATTGATTCCATTTCTCCATTTTTGTGGGACTAATCTAGACCATGTAATCTGAGATAAATCGTATTGATAATCACCTCTTAACCAGTTTTTCCATGGATTCATTCCATAATTTGGAAGTTTCTTATGTCTTAATTCGGAATGAAATATTCCTTGTCTTCCAAAAAAATCCTTTATTTCAGTCTTAAGAAAAAAAGACGGTCGATTATATTGAAGAATAGATCTTAACTTATTGAAGTTAATAACTTGGCTTTGTGATAATTTAAAAAATACATAGTTTTGTGACAAGTAAGATAAGTCAATATGGGGCTTCCCCTTACTATTTCTAAGATTATCAAAAGCCCTTTTTATAGTCATAGGCAAAATAAAATTGACTTTATTTTGTTTTGTTTTATTAATGCTTTCTTGATTTGTTTCGTTATTGTAAATGTATTTATCAAGAATTTTTTTTGTTGATGCGATAAAAAGTTGTAGAGCGATTCTGCGCATATTAATGATACATAGAAAGATATCTATGTATATTTTTTCAATGAAAAATTTAACTATTAATTGAATATTTTTTCTTTTAAATATTTTCCCAATTTTTGTCGGTGATTCTCCATTATTATTTTTATTTTTTTTTATTCCTGGCCTTTCTTTTTTTTTCTCTTTTTTCATTATTTCTATTTGATTTCTGATTGTGCTTCTTCTATCAATCCTATTTTGCATTTCTTCTTCCGCCTCTGAATAATTTGTCCAACCTGTAGATCGAATTTGACTAACTGATTCATTAATTATCTGATTGCTGATTATAGAATCCTTTTCTTTTTTAGTTTCACTTGATTCATATATTTCTCTCGGTATAAAAAATGGAATTGTCTTTCCTTTGAAAAGTTGTTTTATTATTCGTTTTACAAATAAAAATGCTTTTGTTTCTTTCTTTTTTATTTTTTTAAAAAATCTTCGAACTCTAAAATTCAATTTTCT